AATCCTAATGAACCTAAAAAAACGATAAGCGCCCAGAAAAAATTACTTAGTTTTCGAGACCCCGTTATAAGTTCTATCCATATATGTTCTGATCGCCAACTCATACTTGATTCGATTGCATTTTATTGGAATTGAGAGAATACCCCAAATGGTTTTGACTTTACTTTTTTTGTTTCCGAATGAACTTTCATCAACTAGCACTAGTTTAATGTGAACTAGCACTAGTTTGATGGGAACCTTTAGGAGTAATTCCTCAAATTGGTTAGATCTAAAATAATAACACACCCTTCCTATGATCCCAATATACAGATATACATATAGATCCGCCAACTTTACATTTTGGGTATCCAGCAGTCCTGATCTATTTCAAACTAGCTAGAATTCATTTACCCATAGATCATTTTCTGCAGGCATAAGAGCTTTTTCCTTTATGTTCGGCAGAAATCGCATGTTCTACCTTATTTCATTTCCCGAAATAAATATATGTGTTATGCTACAAGTCTAAGTTTCAAAAAAACGGATGAGATTGGGTCCCCTCAGATCTAAACAATCTTGTTTTTTTGAACATGAAGAAATAAAGAAGCCATTGCAATTGCCGGAAATACTAGGCCTACTAAAGGCACAAAAATAGAGGGAAATTGGAAAGTTGTCATAAAAGGGGTACCTCGATTTACTATTTGTACCTGTTCTTATTTTTTTTTATATCATATTTTTTATTTATACTAATTATAATTAATAATTGTAATTAGTATGAATTCGTAGTTATTATTAATTCATTCAATTTGAAAATTATTATTACAGATACAGATATAAGTATCTAATTGAGTATATAGAATAAGTCTAAGGAATGTAGAACCCCAAAAATGGACTTATTCGTCTATCTACATGAAAGATACATATGATAATCCATTTGATTATTTTTCTGGATTTCTTTGTGTTTTGTTCTTGTCTTCGAATTTAATATTAATAAGAGTTTCTTACAAATTATTGAAAGATTCAGTAGAATGCGGCACAAACGGGATTTTTAGTGAAAATAGGATTTTCGGGGGATGAAGAAAAATACAAAACCATATATCTATTTTTTTTCTATATTTGAATTTGATTCTATACCTAAGACAAAATTCGTTTTATTTGCCTAATTTCACGAAAGGAAGGACTCGTGCTTTTATCTTGTTGATAGAGACTTCTTAATTAGTAATCGGGAATTCAGGTAAAAAAAGAGTTATCCGCCACTTTTGATTCTTTCTACAATTAGATCTTAGGTCACCAAAGAAAACTTCATTCTTAGTTACTTTGATTCCGATAAGCAAACTACTTGTTTGCTCCAAATAAAATAATTGAACCTAGTGCATTGAATTGGAATTCAAGGGAAAGAAGGCGTGGAGCTTAAATAACTCACTCAGAACACTTTTTAAAAGATTACGTGGTACGATTAGGTCAAATAAGCCCTTCTGGAATAAATATTCAGAAGCTTGTGAACCTTCGGGTATCGTTTTATTCAATGTTTGTTCAATTACTCTTTTACCCGCAAATGCAATGTAGGAATTTGGTTCGGCAATAATAATATCTCCCAACATACCAAAACTAGCTGTTACCCCACCGGTAGTAGGAGATGTAAGGATTGATACATACAATAACTTTTTATTTGATTGGTAATCATATAAGGCAGACGAGATTTTAGCCATTTGCATCAAGCTCAAACTTCCTTCTTGCATGCGCGCTCCCCCCGAAGCGCACACTATAATAAGAGGTATAAATTGATTGGTAGCGTACTCAATCAAACGGGTTATTTTCTCCCCGACTACGGATCCCATACTACCCCCCATAAATTTAAAATCCATAACCCCAATTGCTACGGGAATACCATTTAGTTGACCTACGCCTGTTTGAACAGCCTCGGTTAATCCTATGTTTCTTTGATAAAAATCAATACGATCTTTATAAGTCTCCTCCTCCGAATGAAATCCAATGGGATCCCCGGAGACCATGTCTTCATCCATAGGATCCCAAGTACCGGGGTCGATCGAAACTTCGATTCTTTCTGAACTACTCATTTTCAAATGATATCCACATTGTTCACAAATATTAATTTGTGATTTCAAAAGTTTCTTATAATTTAATCCATAACAATTTTCGCATTGAACCCACAACTGCTTGTATTTTTGAGTTTCATCGAGATCGCTAGCTCTTAGAGTTAAATCACTACTCTTCGCGCGGGTTCGTATACTGGGTTCACTACTAGTTTTACGTTTCTGAAAAACGCACCTAGAAATGTAACTGTCCCTGCTATCACTTACAGTGGGCGTATCAATACAGATTTGAGACTGAAGATAACTGTCAATGCAACTAGTAATATGATTATTCCAACTAGATTGAGTATCGTACATGTAACGAGTGTATAAGGAATCTTCATTCGTAGATCCATTATTCATATAATTCGAATTGCGATAACTAGAAAAAGAACTTTCCAGTTCACTCCGAAAAGAATGATCGTTGTCAA